TTTGAATCATTGAATTCATTATTCGACGTAGTCTAGCAGCTCATCTCTATTTGAGAGACCCCGCTCGCTTATTGCAATTCAGAATTGAATTGATTCTATCGTTGATATATTTGCAATTCAATCGGAATGAATATATCCAAAAGTTTTTTCTCTCCCGCCTCCCTCCTTCCTTTTTTAGAGTATTCAAAATCATACTATAACGCTTGATATTCATTCTTTTTTTTTCTAATCTGAATTAGAAATTTCATTTGCTATGATTCCATCTTCTCCTTAGTGAACTATTTATCCTTAAATTATTAACAAATAAAAAAAAAAGAAAATGCCAATCTCTTGGCATTTTCTCTTTATTATATTATTTATATATATTCTTCTTTTCTATGCGTTAGATTATTTTTCCGAGCCATATCAAATTGAAAATATCTGAAATAAAATTTAATATAGAATTTTGAATAGATTCTATTAGAAAAAAATCCATTTGCGAATTAGAGAAATAAAGAGAAAGTTCAATAAATTCTAGAATCCTATTTAAGAATATCATTTAGTTAAGCATATCAAGCTAACTTTACTTTATGAAATTCTAGTATTTTTTTTACTATTACTAATTAGTAATTCTAAGTAGAACTTCCAATTTCGAACTAGTTAATAACTAAGATTAATAATTAAGATCTGACATTTTACAGATTTCCTATATATATTTCTATTTGTTACACTATTTCTGTTATGTAAGCCCACTTAGCTCAGAGGTTAGAGCATCGCATTTGTAATGCGAGGGTCATCGGTTCAAATCCGATAGTCGGCTTTTTTCTCTATCGATGTTCCATGAACAAGAATTTCTCTTTTTCTCTAAATTAAATGGGGAATCGAGGGTCCATTATACCGTTCTACCTTACAATTTTGCTAGATACAAAGCATAAAAATAAATAATATATATACAAAAAATCCGGATGTTGATGAAATTCCATTTTTTTGTGGTACTTCATTTTTTGTGGTACTTTTAGTAGATTTTACTCTGTTTATCCTTTAGTTTAATTCAGTTTGAATTTCGATGTATTCTGTAATGTAAATAGAATGAAATTTATTGTGTAAAATGAAATTTCAATAAAATAAAAAAGGAGTCTTCATGTCCCGTTATCGAGGGCCTCGTTTAAAAAAAATACGCCGTCTGGGAGCTTTACCAGGACTCACTAGAAAAACGCCTAAATCCGGAAGTAATCAGAAAAAGAAATTCCATTCTGGGAAAAAAGAGCAATATCGTATTCGTCTTCAAGAAAAACAGAAATTGCGTTTTCATTATGGTCTGACAGAACGCCAATTACTTAGATATGTACATATCGCTGGAAAAGCAAAAAGATCCACAGGTCAGGTTTTACTACAATTACTTGAAATGCGTTTGGATAATATCCTTTTTCGATTGGGTATGGCTTCAACCATTCCTGGGGCCCGGCAATTAGTTAACCATAGACATATTTTAGTTAATGGTCGTATAGTTGATATACCAAGTTTTCGTTGCAAACCCCGAGATATTATTACTACGAAGGATAACCAACGATCAAAACGTCTGGTTCAAAATTCTATTGCTTCATCCGATCCGGGTAAATTGCCAAAGCATTTGACGGTTGACACATTGCAATATAAAGGACTAGTAAAAAAAATTCTAGATAGGAAGTGGGTCGGTCTCAAAGTAAATGAGTTGTTAGTTGTAGAATATTACTCTCGCCAGACTTGAACTTAACGAAAAAAGGAAAGGTTCATAGAATTTTGTTCCCCTTCCCCTTTCCCTGAACTAAATTGACCTAAGTCTCTTAATTCGTATTTTCCCGTTCACCTAGCAGAAATAGATTAACCCTAGGATCCTTTTTTCTTTTTTGTTATTTCCTCGATTTTACATACCACAGTAATTTAGTATAGAGAATTTCTATTAAATAAAGGTATTATTGCTGGAATAAATTGTTATTTAATTTGATACATTGTGATCGCTAACATTGATGAATTAAGAAAAACGGAAAGAGAGGGATTCGAACCCTCGGTAAACAAAAGTCTACATAGCAGTTCCAATGCTACGCCTTGAACCGCTCGGCCATCTCTCCTCCATAATCTTATTATGGAAAATAAACTTAGTGAATAGCGAGTTTTCGTATTCCTGCAGTACAGCCACAACGGCTCGGGGATTCCAAGGTCCTATGGGAAAAATTCCTTTTCATCTAAGTGAAAGGATCCAGTATTTTTTTTACTAGGAATTCCGCTCCTTCAAAACTTTTTTTGGGGGGAAAACCAAAATAAAAAGAGAATGGAAGAACTCTTCTTATGGAATAAGAAAATAAAGGAACCCTAGAATTCTATTTGCATAAGGTACGTTACGCCATACAATCTAATCTTAGTCAAATATTTCATATCTCTTCTTGTCCAAACAGAAAGAAAGGAAGACAATTTGAGCTGAGCGGAAAATCCATACCTCTCTTATCCATTTAGAGCATATGGATCGATTTATAAGAATCGAATGTTTAGTTTTTATGTTATTTTGTGATAGAATGAAAAGAATTCTATATAGAATGGGTTGGGAATTATGCCTAGATCCCGTATAAATGGAAATTTCATTGATAAGACCTCTTCGATTGTAGCCAATATTTTATTGCAAATAATTCCGACAACCTCCGGGGAAAAAAGGGCATTTACTTATTATAGAGATGGTGCGATTTGACTTTTTTTTTTTTTTTTTTTTTTTTAGCCCTACCTACATCTCATTCTTACGAGAAAGAGAGGGGGTTCGCATAGAGAGAACAAAATTAGTAAAGGAAACCCACGCTTGGGGAAGGTGAGGTGAACTAACAATTCCTTCTGTCGTGTATCCTCGATTGATGTGGCCTCAGATGCTTCAATTGTAGATTTGAGTATTGAGCGAAAGGTTACACCTACAGGATAGGTTCTGTATTACAGGCCAATCCAACTCTACTAGTACCAATAGGTAGCATAGGGGAGAAAAGCACTACACCTCGAAATAGGAATCAACAATAGAAAAACTTTGTTAGAAATTAGCCCTTTCCTGGTTGGTATCAGGGTTGGGAAGAATGGTTAGGATAACAAACAACCATCAGGTTTGTACTTTGGATACCCTTATAACCATCAAAGGTCGTTGAAGTGGCTAATTCCTATAAATAGGAGGCGTTGAGAACAAAGAAATTCTTGGAGCTATCATTCTAGCATTAATAGAATTTGTTGGTGTTAAGAAAAACCTCTTGGGGGAAGGTTGGCTAGAGATTTCTTGGAAAAATACCAGCCCCCTTCGGGTCCATAATAAGATGGGACTAATTCTATTTTTATTCTATAGATTTTTTGCTTAGTACTATGTACAGAAGGGAGAAGCCGTATGAGATGAAAACCTCATGTACGGTTTTGGAACGGAGATTTTTTGAATTGAATAGAATGAACGACCGTAACGGATGTTGGCTCAATCCGAAGGAAATTATGCGGAAGCTTTGCAGAATTATTATGAAGCTACGCGACTAGAAATTGATCCCTATGATCGAAGTTATATACTATATAACATAGGCCTTATACACACAAGCAATGGAGAGCATACAAAGGCTTTGGAATATTATTTTCGGGCGCTAGAACGAAACCCCTTCTTACCGCAAGCTTTTAATAATATGGCCGTGATCTGTCATTACGTGCGACTATCTCCACTATAGAAAGAAGAAAAAAAGACAGGAGAAAATTTTCTAGTAAATACTAGAAAAAGGGCTTTCTACATAGGGATCGTCAAAACAACGATTTTACCCTATCAGCTGTAGGAAGGAAGGACACTTCACGAGAATCAAAATAGGAAGAAAGTAGAGCCTATACTACTATTCTATGGATAAAGCTGAAATTGATAGAGAAAACACCGTAAAGATCAATTAGTGAGCGACTGGGTCGATACAACTAAAAAAAAAACTGCTTCATTATACCGCGATATGGAACAAAATTTAGGAATCCGCTTATGTAATAAAGCCGATCCACTAAGGGATTAAGCAGCGGTGTAGTATCAGATCCCAAAGATAGTAAGTTCTTTTTTCTTTCTTATGGGAAAAAGTCTTTTTCAAGGATTCTATAGAAATTTCATATATGAAAGAAACGAAACCGAGATAGTTACCTTTCAGAAAATTGGAACGAAAGATATAGGTCTATCTATGCTTCATTCTTCTGAAGGTGGGAGAAAAGAACAAACTGATTATGGATCAAAATTAGGGTTTGAAACTTAGGTAATTAACTTCTTCTGCTTAACCCAAGAGGAAATTGGATTGATTATTTTTGAGAAATCTAATTCAGTTAATATAGGGGAAATTCAAATAGCAATTTCTGAGCCGTATGAGGTAGGAAACTCTCAAGTACGGTTCTAGGGGAAGGAACTGCCTATTCCGACCGAGGAGAACAGGCCATTCTACAGGGCGATTCGGAAATTGCGGAAGCTTGGTTTGATCAAGCTGCTGAGTATTGGAAACAAGCTATAGCGCTTACTCCGGGAAATTATATTGAAGCACAGAACTGGTTGAAGATTACGAAGCGCTTTGAATTTGAATAAGACCACTCTCCATTTTCATAAAATGGGTGGTTTGGTTGTTGATCCATTAATCAAATAATTTAGGTAAGAAGATCAAATCAAGAATTTCATTATATCCCTTTCTTCTACCTTCGATTTTATATCATATTTAATAAGGATAAATAATAGGGATAGGCTCTGGAACCGAAGTAATAAAGCACATAAAAGGTGGCAATCTAAATACTCCTACCTAATATATCAGGACGGTTTTATTAAAAATTCTAATGAGTTATCTTGGAATTTTGAATCGCATAAAAAAATCTATATTATGCTCACTCAAGGAAAGTAAATGTGGATAGGGGCTTATACCTTCAAAAAAAATACACTAGCTTCTTAAATTAAAACGTAAAAAAAAATTTTGTTACGTCGGGAAAGAATTTTCCCGAAGAACCAATGTCCGTTAGGCACCTAATCCTTATGTCATAATAGATCCGAACACTTGCCTTGAATTGACTTCAATATATAATTGCTCCAGTGAATAACTAAAAAAAAAAAAATAGAAGGACGGTAGATAGTAAAGAAAAGGACTAATCATAATATCTATCTTTCAAAGATTCAATAAAAAGACAGTTGGCGGGTCTCTTTGTATGTCTTGTCCGGAAAGAGGAGGACTTAATGATTATTCGTTCGTCGGAACCAGAAGTTAAAATTGTTGTGGATAGGGATCCTGTAAAAACATCTTTTGAGGAATGGGCCAGACCCGGGCATTTCTCAAGAACAATAGCGAAGGGTCCCGATACTACCACTTGGATCTGGAACCTACATGCTGATGCTCACGATTTCGATAGTCATACCGGTGATTTGGAGGAGATCTCCCGAAAAGTCTTTAGTGCTCATTTCGGTCAACTCTCCATTATCTTTCTTTGGTTGAGTGGGATGTACTTCCACGGTGCCCGTTTTTCCAATTATGAAGCATGGCTAAGCGATCCTACTCACATTGGACCCAGTGCTCAGGTAGTTTGGCCAATAGTAGGGCAAGAAATTTTGAATGGTGATGTAGGCGGGGGTTTCCGAGGAATCCAAATAACCTCTGGGTTTTTTCAGATTTGGCGAGCATCCGGAATAACTAGTGAATTACAACTCTATTGTACCGCAATCGGTGCATTGATTTTTGCATCGTTAATGCTTTTTGCTGGTTGGTTCCATTATCACAAAGCTGCTCCCAAATTGGCCTGGTTCCAAGATGTAGAATCCATGTTGAATCACCACTTAGCGGGGTTATTAGGACTTGGGTCTCTTTCTTGGGCGGGACACCAAATCCATGTATCTTTACCGATTAACCAATTTCTCGACGCTGGGGTTGATCCTAAAGAGATACCACTTCCTCATGAATTTATCTTGAATCGCGACCTTTTGGCTCAACTTTATCCTAGTTTTGCCGAAGGAGCAACCCCCTTTTTCACCTTGAATTGGTCCAAATATGCAGAATTTCTTAGTTTTCGCGGAGGACTAGATCCAATAACCGGTGGTCTATGGTTGAGCGATATTGCACACCATCATTTAGCTATTGCTATTCTTTTCCTGATCGCTGGTCATATGTATAGGACCAACTGGGGTATTGGTCATGGACTTAAAGATATTTTGGAGGCTCATAAGGGCCCATTTACAGGACAAGGCCATAAGGGTCTCTATGAAATCCTAACAACGTCATGGCATGCTCAATTATCTCTTAACCTAGCTATGCTAGGCTCTACAACTATTGTTGTAGCTCATCATATGTACTCTATGCCCCCCTATCCATACCTAGCTACTGACTATGGTACACAACTTTCCTTGTTCACACACCACATGTGGATTGGCGGATTTCTAATAGTCGGTGCTGCTGCACATGCAGCCATTTTTATGGTAAGAGACTATGATCCAACTACTCGATACAACGATCTATTAGATCGCGTCCTTAGACACCGCGATGCAATCATATCCCACCTTAACTGGGTATGTATATTTCTGGGTTTTCACAGTTTTGGCTTGTACATTCATAATGATACTATGAGTGCTTTAGGCCGTCCCCAAGATATGTTTTCGGATACCGCCATACAATTACAACCCATCTTTGCTCAATGGATACAAAATATCCATGCTGGCGCGCCTGGCGTAACAGCTCCCGGTGCAACAACAAGTACCAGCTTAACATGGGGAGGCGGCGAGTTAGTAGCTGTAGGCGGCAAAGTCGCTTTGTTACCTATTCCATTAGGAACCGCAGATTTTTTAGTCCATCACATTCACGCATTTACCATCCATGTGACTGTATTAATACTCTTGAAAGGTGTTTTATTTGCTCGCAGTTCCCGTCTGATACCTGATAAAGCAAATCTTGGCTTTCGCTTCCCTTGCGACGGGCCTGGGCGAGGGGGAACATGTCAAGTATCCGCCTGGGATCATGTTTTCTTAGGTCTATTCTGGATGTATAATTCCATTTCGGTAGTTATTTTCCATTTCAGTTGGAAAATGCAGTCGGATGTTTGGGGTACTATAAGTGATCAAGGGATAGTAACTCATATCACAGGGGGAAACTTTGCACAGAGTTCCATTACGATTAATGGTTGGCTTCGAGATTTCTTGTGGGCACAGGCATCCCAAGTAATTCAGTCTTATGGTTCTTCATTATCTGCATATGGTCTTTTTTTCTTAGGCGCTCATTTTGTCTGGGCTTTCAGTTTAATGTTTTTATTCAGCGGCCGTGGTTATTGGCAAGAACTCATTGAATCTATCGTTTGGGCTCATAACAAATTAAAAGTTGCTCCTGCTACTCAGCCTAGAGCCTTGAGCATTATACAAGGACGTGCTGTAGGAGTAACCCATTACCTTCTGGGTGGAATTGCCACAACATGGGCATTCTTCTTAGCGAGAATTATTGCAGTAGGATAGTGGCTAGGAGGATTTGAAAGGCATTATGGAATTAAGATTTCCCAGGTTTAGCCAAG